ACCTAACAAAAACGTAATCACGCTCTGTAGGACTTGAACCTACGACATTGGGTTTTGGAGACCCACGTTCTACCGAACTGAACTAAGAGCGCTTTCTTAATAAGGTTTCTTTTTTTTTAACCTTAATACACCTTACATAATCTTTCATTTTATCATACTATAAAATGAAAGATTATGTATGTCCAATTTAATCTTAATCGGTCTCAATCGATCCCTTGTTACTGCTCAGAGGAGCAGTCATAGGTAGGGATGACAGGATTTGAACCTGTGACATTTTGTACCCAAAACAAACGCGCTACCAAGCTGCGCTACATCCCTTTCAATTGGTCTACAGTGTCATTGTAGAGAATTCCTGCCTTGTTTTCCATATCATTTTTTTCATTGATATATTTATTTATCTTGCCCTTTCTTCTTTTTGGTCTCCTAGCATATACCACATATAATAAAAAAGGAAAATTCATTTTTTTTTGAAATGCTCAAGAAAGGGGCTTTTCTTTTTTTTAAGAAAGGGCAGAAATATTTTCTACGGAATTGTTATCCATTTAGGGATTCCGCGTACAAATACAAGTGGTCCTTAATCCTTAACTACAACTATCTATGTATCTGATCATATATGTATTAGCCTTATGTATTACAATACAATAAAGAAGGAGGATTTTCAATGCAAGATCTAAAAACATATTTATCTGTGGCACCGGTACTAAGTACTATATGGTTCGTATCTTTAGCAGGTCTATTGATAGAGATCAATCGTTTATTCCCAGATGCGCTGACATTTCCTTTTTTTTCATTCTAGTTATTGACGTGGGAGGGTTTGAATAAGATTAGAGATACAATTCTATATCCGAAACTACATCTCACCCCCTTTTTTCTCTTTTTTCCCTTTTTAGAATTCCAAGAAGGGATGAAAGAGAAAGAATAAAAGTCGATTCAATCACAACTAAAAAAGGGTAATTGAATCAAATTACTAGAGTGAAAAAAGAAAAGGAAATGCCAGTCTAGGGCAAGAGTATCATACAAGATCCTTAACAAAATCTAATACAATTAGATTAGAACTATAGTTAATTGTATTACTTATTAATTACTATCTATTGATTTCAACGAAATCTTTTATAATTTGGTTTCGTTCTAATTTTTTCTTTTTTTTTTTTAGCTAAAAAATATAGAAGAGTTGAGTGAATAAAAAATCCAAAGGAGTTTCATGGCCAAGAGTAAAGATGTACGGGTAACGATTATTTTGGAATGTATCAGTTGTGTTCGAAACAGTGTTAATAAAGACTCAAGGGGTATTTCCAGATATATTACACAAAAGAATCGACACAATACACCTAGTCGATTGGAATTGAGAAAATTCTGCCCCTGTTGTTCCAAACATACGACTCATGGGGAGATAAAAAAATAAATGGAACAGTCAAAATGACATATTATAATATATTATAATATTTAAATAGAGATTCTAATCTAAATAAACCCATATATAAACAAACCAAATCCTATTTTTTAATTCGAATTTATTTTAAATCCGACCGAAATAGGATTTCGGGAAAAGGAATAAACAAACCATGGATAAATCCAAGCGACCCTTTCTTAAATCGAAGCGATCTTTTCGTAGGCGTTTGCCCCCGATCCAATCGGGGGATCGAATTGATTATAGAAACATGAGTTTAATTAGTCGATTTATTAGTGAACAAGGAAAAATATTGTCAAGACGCGTAAATAAATTGACCTTGAAACAACAACGATTAATTACTATTGCTATAAAACAAGCTCGTATTTTATCTTTGTTACCTTTTCTTAATAACGAGAAACAGTTTGAAAGAACTGAGTCGACTGCTCCAACAATAGGTCTTAGAACTAGAAATAAATAGGTTTAGCTTACTTTTCAATCGAAGCAAAATTCCAATTCGAACTAAAACTTGGTTGGTGTTGTGTTCGAAAAATAGGAGAATCCTAATTTGATTCGTGTGTCATAATAAAAAAAAGCAGCGGGGAAGAATAAATCAGTTTTTATTGAATTCTTTTGTTCATTTTGACAACTTTATCTTAATCTTATCCTATTTTATACTCTACCTTCCCGGAGTTGATTCTCCGGGGAATTCCAGTCAAATTACTCCAATGGATCCAATATTTCATTGGAAATCATATAAAGACAATTCCTATTTAATATAGCTATTTGTGCAAGTATTTTACGATTTAGAAGCAATTGACTTTTGTACAGATCATTTATTAGTCTACTATAACTACAGGATACTCCTTTATTGCGAATTACTGCATTTATCCGAGTAATCCATAAACGACGAAAATCTCTCTTTTTCTTATCTCGATCGCGATGAGCCGAAATTAAAGCTCGTATTTTCTGTTGAGTAATAGTTCGAGTAAGTCTTGAATGAGCCCCCCGAAACTTGATGCAAATAAACGCATTTTGTTTCTACGTCTTCGAGCTATATATCCTCGTCTAATTCTAGTCATTGAATAAATGAAACTTTGATGAATAACTAATTGAGTTGCTGTCTATCAGTTATTCTTTTTCCCCTTACTGATTTATTTATAACAAAACGGATTTTTCGGATATATAAAATAAAAATTCCAATGATTTTTGCTACTATAACCTTCCCAACCACAATTTTTTCTTATTTCGAAGTGAACTGTCTAAAAATAAGAAATTTTTTGATATCTAGTATCCATAACATAGTCAAATAGATATATATAAAGTAAATATAAAAAGAATAGAGTGGTTCCATCGTTTCTATGGTTACTTCTTAAACGGTGAGGTCCTCTCTATACACCGGAGCCTTTTCCTTCATTTAATGAATCTTATTTTTTTGGTAACTTGTACAGTTCACACCGTTGTGTGGCTCTACCCATGAATTATCCAGTAATAGGTCTTTCACAATGAGATCTACCTATACAGTAACGGTATTTAATTCTGAAGGTTAGCTAGGTAGCTGATCCTGTTAGGCCGTTCTTAGAAGTATAAAATTTCTTCTTCTTAAATAATAAATAGGATTTCCCCCGCTTAATAAATAACCATTTGTTACCAATGGGGAATTGCTTCTCAGCTTATTGGATTTGCACCAACGGAAACCATAAATTTCATACGCAATAGGGAGATAGAATAGATTTTAGCCATTGAATTGAAAAATGTCATTTTATTCTATTTATTGGTACTGATCATTCATACGGATTGCTACTGGTTGTTATTGGTTCCTTTCTTTTGTTCCAGCCCATGATCTGAACGAGTCGCACATACACCCTAGTACATGTTCCTCGGCGCTGAGGACATCCCCTAAGAGCGGGGGATTTCGTGACATTTCGTATTGGCTGTCTTGTGTTTCTAATAAGTTGTTTAATAGTTGGCATGCTGAATTGTATACAGACTGAGCTGGTTTAGATCGCTCCTAACCGGATGCTTATGAATTCTTTCTATTTAATAGAATATTAAAGAACCGGGTAAGACAATAAATAAAATCTCAATCAAATCGCGGATTTATGTGAAATCCTTGATATTTTCATCCAATTGCTACAAGATCCACAATTCCGTGAGCTTGAGCTTCTGTTGCTGACATAAAAACATCTCGTTCCATGTCTTCGGATACAACCCAAAAAGATTTACCTGTTCTTTGGACATAAACCATTGTGATGGTTTCGCGCAGGTTTAGTAGTTCTTCCGCTTCCAGGATAAATTCTCCCGTTTGGGACTCATAAAAAGAACTCGCAGGTTGATGGATCATTACCCTGGTGATATAACATACAAAAGGGTTTCGCAGAATGGGGTAAAGAGAAAGCTACTAACAAGAAAAAATAGAACCGTACAGGCATCTTTTGCATATTGCATACGGCTCACGAATGGAATTTCCTATCGAAGATAAAATAGGATTTCTCATACCCAGATCGAAAAAAGGTCCAATTACCACCCTTCTTTATTGGAGGAGTTCAAAATACTATGATGGTTCCGTTGCTTTCTATATTTATTACGTCTGTAATTTAGCAATCCCAAAGTTTCTTTTTGATCCGATCAAATAAAATATGGAAAACTTTTTCATAACATAAATATTATTCAGAGCTTTTCGGTGTGAAAAAAGTTTGTGACACTGAGATTCCGATAGATCAAATCGGAAATACTTAAGTATTTCATACTGCCCTTTCGATACATAATTGAATGTTTTGAGAAACGAATTTTATCATATCGAATTCGAAGTGCCATGCTATTATTACTCAAGATTCTTATTTCATATGGCGAAGGCATAGACTTCTTTTTTTATCTCAAATAAAAAACTCATTGGCGCCAAGCGTGAGGGAATGCTAGACGTTTGGTAATTTCTCCCCCGACCAGGACAAAGGATCCCATTGAAGCGGCTAATCCCATGCATATTGTATGTACATCTGGTGGCACAAATTGCATGGTATCATAAACAGCTATTCCGGGTATTACCCATCCACCGGGAGAGTTTATAAACACATAAAGCTCTCTGTTACGATCCTCTATAGTGAGATATACCATAAGACCAATAAGTTGATTCGAGAGCTCATTATCAACCTCTTGGCCTAAAAAAAGTAATCTTTCTCGATAAAGTCGGTTGATTAGGATAAAATTGTATCCCTTAGGAACCGTACATGCACTTTTTAATGCATACGGGTCAAAAGAATCGTGAAAAAAAAAAGGCTCAATGTATAGATTTCGGCTCCTGCTCTTTTTTTTTAAAGCAAAATTTTTCTAACGAAGGATCTTTTTCTTCTATTTTTTATTGTAAGAAAGAAAAGTTTGTAAACCTTTCACTAGAATTTCACTCTAATATATAATCGAAAAAAATTCATTAAACTCGTTGAATTAACTTCTCAATTGATGTATTCTTTCATCGAGATACACCCTCAATCACGATGTCATTTTCTTGTTCCTGAATGGGCCTCTTGAATTCTTTTAGGTTTATGCTCTACTCCAGGTAAAGATAGGTCCGATTGTGATTTGCACATATAGGACAAATGTACCTACTACCATTTCTTTTTGCTACAAATTTTTGTTGAATCGATTTCATGTCTTCGGCCAAATTTTCGACGCATTCATCCTGTTTTACTCAATTGATTAATAGGGATCATTCCTATTTTTTAGTATAGGAAAAAGGATAATTTCTAATGAGGTATCAATTAATAACCTAGTCAACTATATAATATAATATGGTAATACAAAATTTAGAATTAGAAATAGACGCAGCAATCATTGGTATATTACTAAGTTGGGGTTGTTCTAAACGGAGCCTGGATAATTTGATTGGTCCAACCAAGTCAACCATAAATTATTCTAATTGATAATATTAATCTGGATTCCCCTAAAATGGATCTAATTTCACTTCACGCTCCAATTTTTGGATAATCTTTCTTGGGCGAATCAGAGGATAGCTCGATCGGGGGAGAGAATGGGGAAATCCCATATGACCCAATATATCTGACAAGTCGCACTATATGTCAACCCAAGATGCATCTTCCTCTCCAGGGCTTCGAAAAGGTACTTTTGGAACACCAATAGGCATTAAATGAAAAAAATGAAGTAATCTATTTTACTTTGATGTGAAAACGTAATAGTGGTTTTAGTTTATTGTCCTCATAATATTGGTCTTTAGCATATCATTTTTTATCTATAGATTGGAGAAGCTCTTTGATAAAGGAAGTCAGAATGACTAACGACAAATTATTCTAAATATACCCGGCGAATGATGAACAAGTAGGGATCCGTTTGCTCATACAAAATGGTTCAACCACCCATTGCGTATTGATACTTATCGGGTATAGAATAGATCTGCTTCTCTTTGTTCCTATAAACAGAATTGTTCCATTATTACCAATAGAATAGAACAAATAGTAATCCTTACTTCACGATAATTCACTGAAAGGGGAGGCCCCTAGCATCATTTTTCCAATGCAATAAAGTTACATAGTGTCTATTTTTCTTTCATAAAGGGGTATTTCCATGGGTTTGCCTTGGTATCGTGTTCATACCGTCGTATTGAATGATCCCGGTCGGTTGCTTGCTGTCCATATAATGCATACGGCTCTGGTTGCTGGTTGGGCCGGTTCAATGGCGTTATATGAATTAGCAGTTTTTGATCCGTCTGACCCCGTTCTTGATCCAATGTGGAGACAAGGTATGTTTGTTATACCTTTCATGACGCGTTTAGGAATAACTAATTCATGGGGCGGTTGGAGTATTACAGGCGGAACTGTAACGAATCCGGGTATTTGGACTTACGAAGGAGTGGCCGGGGCACATATTATGTTTTCGGGGTTGTGCTTCTTGGCAGCTATTTGGCATTGGGTATATTGGGATCTAGAAATATTTTCTGATGAACGTACAGGAAAACCCTCTTTGGATTTGCCCAAGATCTTTGGAATTCATTTATTTCTTTCAGGGGTGGCGTGCTTTGGTTTTGGCGTATTTCATGTAACAGGTTTGTATGGTCCTGGAATATGGGTGTCCGATCCTTATGGATTAACTGGAAAAGTACAATCGGTAAACCCAGCATGGGGCGTGGAAGGTTTTGATCCTTTTGTTCCGGGAGGAATAGCCTCTCATCATATTGCAGCAGGCACTTTGGGCATATTAGCGGGCCTATTCCATCTTAGTGTCCGTCCGCCCCAACGTCTATACAAAGGATTACGTATGGGTAATATTGAAACTGTCCTTTCCAGTAGTATCGCTGCTGTCTTTTTTGCTGCTTTTGTTGTTGCGGGAACTATGTGGTATGGTTCTGCAACTACCCCAATCGAATTATTTGGTCCTACTCGTTATCAATGGGATCAGGGATACTTCCAGCAAGAAATATATCGAAGAGTCAGTGCTGGGCTAGCCGAAAATCAAAGTTTAACAGAAGCTTGGTCTAAAATTCCTGAAAAATTAGCTTTTTATGATTACATCGGCAATAATCCGGCAAAAGGGGGATTATTCAGAGCAGGATCGATGGACAGTGGGGATGGAATAGCTGTTGGATGGTTAGGCCACCCTATCTTTAGAGATAAAGAAGGACGTGAACTTTTTGTACGTCGTATGCCTACTTTTTTTGAAACGTTTCCCGTTGTTTTGGTAGATGGAGACGGAATTGTTAGAGCCGACGTTCCTTTTAGAAGGGCAGAATCGAAGTATAGTGTTGAACAAGTAGGTGTAACTGTTGAGTTCTATGGCGGCGAACTTAACGGAGTCAGTTACAGCGATCCCGCTACTGTGAAAAAATATGCGAGACGCGCTCAATTGGGTGAAATTTTTGAATTAGATCGTGCTACTTTGAAATCTGATGGGGTTTTTCGTAGCAGTCCACGAGGTTGGTTTACTTTTGGACATGCGTCGTTTGCTCTTCTTTTCTTCTTCGGACACATTTGGCATGGTGCTAGAACCCTGTTTAGAGATGTTTTTGCGGGTATTGACCCAGATTTGGATTCACAAGTCGAATTTGGAGCATTCCAAAAACTAGGAGATCCAACTACAAGAAAACAAGCCGTCTGATAGAACATTGCTGGGATATCTTTTGCTTCTTTTTTACTTTTACCTAAGGTATTAGAGGTATTAGAGAAAGCCTAATTTGAATCACTGCCATTTCTTTGACTCTTGTTTTTTCTTTATCCGGGAGATGATTCAAAATAAACAGGTATGAAAGTTATAATTGTAAACCACGATCGAACCTATGGAAGCATTGGTTTATACATTCCTCTTAGTCTCGACTCTCGGGATAATCTTTTTTGCTATCTTTTTTCGAGAACCGCCGAAAGTTCCAACTAAGAAATGATTTTTCATTATCTCAATTGAAGTAATGAGCCTCCCAAACTGTGGAGGCTCATTACTTCAATCAGTCTCCGTGTTCCTCGAATGGATCTCGTAGTTGTTGAGCGGGTTGCCCAAAAGCGGTATATAAGGCGTACCCAGTAAAACTTACAAGTAAACCCGATACAGAGATGGCGACTAGGGTTGCTGTTTCCATTATTATAGAATTTCAAGATCACAATGAATCTATGATAAGATTGTTTATTTACAACAGAATAGTATACAAAGTCAACAGATCTCAATTACTACAATAAGATTTATGGCTACACAAACCGTTGAGGAGCGCTCAAAAGCACGTCCAAAACAAACAGGTCTAGGGGGGTTGTTGAAACCGTTGAATTCGGAATATGGTAAAGTAGCTCCTGGCTGGGGAACTACTCCTTTGATGGGTGTCGCAATGGCTCTTTTTGCAATATTCTTATCTATTATTTTAGAGATTTATAATTCTTCCGTTTTACTGGACGGAATTTCAATGAATTAGATCCACAAGAATCATTAAGTCTCGGCTTTTCAATATAAAGTGACTAATTTAGGGCTCAGATTTATACCCCATTCTATTTTGGTAGTTCGACCGCGAAATTTTTTTGTTTCCTTATTTCCGGAATATGAGTGTGTGACTTGTTAGAATTGATCCTAGTGCTAGTACAGAGAACCCATCTGTCATCTTGATAAAGATAGGTTTTTACCTCGTCGGATATTTATTCTAGTATTTGAAACACGAAATATATGAAATAAATTATGAAATAGTGGAACTATGATTTATATTGAATAGTTAGACCCCGTGGCCGGTCTCCAAACCATTTTCAAAGAATACGAAGCTAACAAATTCGAAATTAAAAGATTTTTCTTCTTTTAAACTCCTGTTTATGCTTATTTTAAGCCAAGGACAAAAGTTTCTTTGCTTTGGATTTTGAGTCATTATTATATTATCGATATTAATTATCGATTCATTAAATAAGTGATGATCCAATGGTTCTTACTCAGAGAAGCTTTGGGCTAAACTTAAAGTTTTTTTTGAGAATCATAATCATCGGGGGTGTAGTATGAATCTGAGGTTTTAATTAATTCATAGGGTCTTAACAAGAGAATTCCTATCAAAAAAAAAAAGCCGAATTAGATACAAATCAAAATAATAATAAAAGAAATAGGGAACGAGAAGATTCAAGAGGCCTTTAACGATCACCATAAAGACAAATGAGCCAACTTGATGCTTTGGCACTATCACCATAAAGAAGAGTTGTCGGTTTTTTTTATTCTTTCGTCTCGTCAAAGAAGATTGAATCAAAAAAGAAAGTAATAAATTTCTAACTTTCTATTACACACCCGTTGCAAGCAGACTTTGTGTGCTTTTGCTTGAGCTGTACGAGATGAAATTCTCCTATACGGTTCTCGGAGGGGGAGTCCTCTTGGTTTACCTATCTCAATAAAGTGTATGATTGGTTCGAAGAACGTCTCGAGATTCAGGCGATTGCAGATGATATAACTAGTAAATATGTTCCTCCTCATGTCAACATATTTTATTGTCTAGGAGGAATTACGCTTACTTGTTTTTTAGTACAAGTAGCTACAGGATTTGCTATGACTTTTTACTACCGTCCGACTGTTACTGAGGCTTTTTCTTCTGTTCAATACATAATGACTGAAGCTAACTTTGGTTGGTTAATCCGATCGGTTCATCGATGGTCGGCAAGTATGATGGTCCTAATGATGATCCTGCACGTATTTCGTGTTTATCTAACCGGTGGGTTTAAAAGACCCCGTGAATTAACTTGGGTTACAGGTGTGGTTCTGGCTGTATTGACTGCATCTTTTGGTGTAACTGGTTATTCCTTACCTTGGGACCAAATAGGTTATTGGGCAGTAAAAATTGTAACAGGCGTACCTGACGCTATTCCTGTAATAGGATCTCCTTTAGTAGAGTTATTACGTGGAAGTGCGAGTGTGGGCCAATCCACTTTGACTCGGTTTTATAGTTTACACACTTTTGTATTACCCCTTCTTACTGCCGTATTTATGTTAATGCACTTCCCAATGATACGTAAACAGGGTATTTCTGGCCCTTTATAGAGAAGAGAGATCATAGATATTTCAAATCAATCTTTATATCACTTGTTAGAGGAACAACAGTATTTCATTGCTACACATATGGATTATTGAAAAGAATAGGACATGTATTTGGATATTTCCCTTCAACTA